CATTACTTTTAATTTGTAGTTCATTTCATAGTTATTTCGATTGGATGGATCTTAGTAATGGAATAATAAGCCATAATTCATTGGTTGCTTGTATCATTAACCATTTCTTTATTTTTATGCGAGGAGCTTACCATGAATCCACTGATTTCTGCTGCTTCCGTTATTGCTGCTGGATTGGCTGTAGGGCTGGCTTCTATTGGACCTGGAGTTGGACAAGGGACTGCTGCGGGCCAAGCCGTAGAAGGTATCGCGAGACAACCAGAAGCAGAGGGTAAAATACGAGGTACTTTATTGCTTAGTCTGGCTTTTATGGAAGCTTTAACAATTTATGGACTGGTCGTGGCATTAGCGCTTTTATTTGCAAATCCTTTTGTTTAATCCTCGAAATAAATGGGAAAGTCTTGTTTTGATCTTTCTTATTTTATTATCTTAGATTTGCCGCTTGATTTTTCAAATTATATCAAGATTTCAATCCTACAATAACTTTAACTTATTCGTTGAGATAATACAATACCCCGTGGGAAGGACTAATTTGAGGATCAGGAATTAGCGGATCCACTCGCTTTTTTCCTTCCCGTTCTCGGTCCAATGGAATCCCCTTCTTTAGTACGCCTTGCAACGAACGAGATATATCGTAATTGATATGATACCTGGCCTGGGACCTAATTATAATTAAGTCTTTTTTTTTGGGGGGGAGTTCAATTGAAATTAAATAGATTGAGAAATATGGAAAAAATAAAATCAACAAAGGGTGAAGTAATACAAAAAGAACTCTGTTCAATTTAGTCAGTCCTATCTATAAGAGGAGATCATATGAAAAATGTAACCGATTCTTTCGTTTCCTTGGGTCACTGGCCGTCCGCCGGGAGTTTCGGATTTAATACCGATATTTTAGCAACAAATCCAATAAATCTAAGTGTAGTCCTTGGTGTATTGATTTTTTTTGGAAAGGGAGTGTGTGCGAGTTGTTTATTTCAAGAATAAGCTGGATCTAACCAGCTGCACTTTTTTCTTTATAACTAGGAAAGAAAGGTGCACAATCCCGCGAATTACTTCTGAATCAATTCAGAAATCATATGTACGAACCGTAGCATTTCGTGATTCGTTGGTAAATACACTTTGATTCTCTATTAACCAATAATATGGGGCCCTAAACATGGTTAAAGCTAAATTGTTTGAAGTCTCGGCGCAACATTGGTGTTCTTTCTACCACTATGTTAGTATGGCGAGAGTTTCAAAACGAATCCTTGCATTTTATCCGATATAGAACACTCATATCGATAAAATTATTTGTGAACCTTTTATTGTTACTGAAAAACGGGAATCCCCTCCTTTTTTTATCCAATGCGGAATCGACGACCTATGTATAAAGTAAGCGGAATTTTTTGGATTTGAATAAAAAAAAAAAAGAAACAACTTTGCCGATAATTAAATTACAGATTTTTTGTCTGGTCGGAAGAGTCCTCCGAATATTCTGGTCTTGGATCAACGATCCGTTTCAATATTTTTGAATCCGAACAGAAAAGAGAGGATAAGCTCATTATATTATATATATAAAAAAAAATATATAAATAAAAAAGTGATACGGGAATGCCCCATAAGTAAGTGAGCGTGAGAGCCAAATGAATCGAAAGATTCCTGTTTGGTTCGGGAAGAGGTCATGGAATTGTTAAAATTAATTGTAATGGGAAGATAATCTACTTTCATTAAGTGATTTATTAGATAATCGAAAACAGAGAATCTTGAGTACTATTCGAAATTCAGAAGAGCTGCGCAAAGGGTCCATTGAAAGGCTGGAAAAGGCCAAGGCCCGCTTACGAAAAGTGAAAATAGAAGCGGATGAGTTTCGAGTGAATGGATATTCCGAGATAGAACGAGAAAAATTGAATTTGATTAATTCAACTTATCAGAATTTGGAACGATTAGAAAATTACAAAAATGAAACCATTCAGTTTGAACAACAAAGAGCGATTAATCAAGTCAGACAACGCGTTTTTCAACAAGCCTTACAAGGAGCTCTAGGAACTCTGAATAGTTGTTTGAACAACGAGTTACATTTACGCACTATCGGTGCTAATATTCGTATGTTTGGGGCGATGAAAGAAATAACTGATTAGTCCTTCTACTGTAGGTATTATTTATTGATTTTTCCTTTGCTTCTGAAAAAGAATTAAGCAAGACTCATGGCAACCCTTAGAGCCGACGAAATTAGTAATATTATCCGTGAACGTATTGAGCAATATAATAGAGAAGTCAAGATTGTGAATACTGGCACCGTACTTCAAGTAGGTGATGGCATTGCTCGTATTCATGGTCTTGATGAAGTAATGGCAGGTGAATTAGTAGAATTTGAAGAGGGTACAATAGGCATTGCTCTTAATTTGGAATCCAATAATGTTGGTGTTGTGTTAATGGGTGACGGTTTGATGATACAAGAGGGAAGTTCTGTAAAAGCAACAGGAAGAATTGCTCAGATACCAGTGAGCGAGGCTTATTTGGG